GTTGATGTAGCTTAAATTAAAGCAAGGCGCTGAAAATGCCTAGATGAGTGCACTAACTCCATAAACACATAGGTTTGGTCCCAGCCTTCCTATTGACTACTAATAGACTTACACATGCAAGCATCCGCACCCCAGTGAAGACGCCCTTTAAGTCCACCTGAACCAAAAGGAGCTGGTATCAAGCACACATTTGTAGCTTATGACGCCTTGCTCAGCCACACCCCCACGGGAGACAGCAGTGATAAAAATTAAGCTATGGACGAAAGTCTGACTAAGTCATATTGATAAGGGTCGGTAAATCTCGTGCCAGCCACCGCGGTCATACGATTGACCCTAGTTAATAGGAATACGGCGTAAAGAGTGTTAAAGCATCACACTAAATAGAGTTAAATTATAACTAAGCTGTAAAAAGCCACAGCTGTAATAAAAATAGACAACGAAAGTGACTCTACAACCGCTGATCACACTACAGCTAAGACCCAAACTGGGATTAGATACCCCACTATGCTTAGCCATAAACACAGGTAATTGTATAAACAAAATTATTCGCCAGAGTACTACTAGCAACTGCTTAAAACTCAAAGGACTTGGCGGTGCTTTACACCCTTCTAGAGGAGCCTGTTCTATAATCGATAAACCCCGATAAACCTCACCAACCCTTGCTAATACAGTCTATATACCGCCATCTTCAGCAAACCCTAAAAAAGGAACAAGAGTAAGCATAATAATAGCACATAAAAACGTTAGGTCAAGGTGTAACCTATGGGTTGGAAAGAAATGGGCTACATTTTCTATTTCAAGAACACTCAACACGAAAGTTATTATGAAACTGATGACTAAAGGAGGATTTAGTAGTAAACTAAGAATAGAGCGCTTAGTTGAATTAGGCTATGAAGCACGCACACACCGCCCGTCACCCTCCTCAAGTAAACACGATACACCTAAACTTATTCACACGTATTAACCGTACAAGAGGAGATAAGTCGTAACAAGGTAAGCATACTGGAAAGTGTGCTTGGATAAATCAAGACATAGCTTAAACAAAGCACCTAGTTTACACCTAGAAGATTTCACGCATAACGAATGTCTTGAACCAAACCTAGCCCATTAACCCAACCCATCTAAACGACTAAGAGTCAATTAAACAAAACATTTACCCACTGCTCTAAAGTATAGGAGATAGAAATTCTAAATCGGCGCTATAGAGGGAGTACCGTAAGGGAACGATGAAAGAAAAAACTTAAAGTACAAAAAAGCAAAGATTAACCCTTGTACCTTTTGCATAATGAATTAACTAGTAACAACTTAACAAAATGAATTTCAGCTAAGTAACCCGAAACCAGACGAGCTATTTATGAACAGTTTATCAAGAACCAACTCATCTGTGTGGCAAAACAGTGAGAAGATTTATAAATAGAGGTGAAACGCCTAACGAGCCTGGTGATAGCTGGTTGTCCAGAAAACGAATCTTAGTTCGGCTTTAAAAATACCAAAAAATCTCCATAAATCCAACTGTATTTTTAAAAGTTAGTCTAAAAGGGTACAGCCTTTTAGAAATGGGTACAACCTTAACTAGAGAGTAAGACCTAAAAATATCCTAGTTGGCCTAAAAGCAGCCACCAATTAAGAAAGCGTTAAAGCTCAACATAAAAATAACCCTAATCCCAACAATAATCAACCAACTCCTAGCCCCAATACTGGACCAATCTATTTTACAATAGAAGAAATAATGTTAGTATGAGTAACAAGAAGCACCTTCTCCTTGCATAAGTTTAAGTCAGTATCTGATACTACTCTGACTGTTAACAGCTAATAAAAACAATCCAACAATAGACAATTTATTTAATATACTGTTGACCCAACACAGGGATGCATTCAAGGAAAGATTAAAAGAAGTAAAAGGAACTCGGCAAACACAAACCCCGCCTGTTTACCAAAAACATCACCTCCAGCATACCCAGTATTGGAGGCACTGCCTGCCCAGTGACACTAGTTCAACGGCCGCGGTATCCTGACCGTGCAAAGGTAGCATAATCATTTGTTCTCTAAATAAGGACTTGCATGAATGGCCACACGAGGGTTTAACTGTCTCTTACTTCCAATCAGTGAAATTGACCTTCCCGTGAAGAGGCGGGAATGAACTAATAAGACGAGAAGACCCTATGGAGCTTTAACTAACTAGCCCAAAGACAAACCAAACCTAACCACCAAGGGATAACAATGCTCTCCATGGACTAGCAGTTTCGGTTGGGGTGACCTCGGAGAACAAAAAATCCTCCGAACGATTTTAAAGACAAGACTTACAAGTCAAATTATGATATCGCTTATTGATCCAAAAAATTGATCAACGGAACAAGTTACCCTAGGGATAACAGCGCAATCCTGTTCAAGAGTCCATATCGACAACAGGGTTTACGACCTCGATGTTGGATCAGGACATCCCGATGGTGCAACCGCTATCAAAGGTTCGTTTGTTCAACGATTAAAGTCCTACGTGATCTGAGTTCAGACCGGAGTAATCCAGGTCGGTTTCTATCTATTATGTATTTCTCCCAGTACGAAAGGACAAGAGAAATGAGGCCAACTTCAAAAAAGCGCCTTAAACCAATTAATGATATTATCTTAATTAACTCCACAAACAAAACATGCCCTAGAAAAGGGCCCAGTTAAGGTGGCAGAGCCCGGTAATTGCGTAAAACTTAAACCTTTATACTCAGAGATTCAAATCCTCTCCTTAACAAAATGTTTATAATTAATATCTTAACACTTATTGTCCCCATTCTCCTAGCCGTAGCGTTCCTAACACTAGTAGAGCGAAAAGTCCTAGGATATATACAACTCCGAAAAGGCCCAAATGTTGTAGGCCCATACGGCCTACTACAACCAATCGCCGATGCAATCAAACTATTTGTTAAAGAACCACTACGACCCGCCACCTCCTCAATCTCAATATTCATCCTAGCCCCCATCCTAGCCCTAAGTCTGGCCCTAACTATGTGAATCCCCTTACCCATACCCTACCCCCTCATCAACATAAATTTAGGGGTTCTATTTATACTAGCTATATCAAGCCTAGCCGTATACTCCATCCTCTGATCAGGCTGAGCCTCCAACTCAAAATACGCACTCATCGGAGCCCTACGAGCAGTAGCCCAAACAATCTCATATGAAGTTACGCTAGCAATTATTTTACTATCAGTTCTCCTAATAAATGGATCCTTCACCCTCTCAACCCTAATCACCACACAAGAACAGGTCTGACTAATTCTCCCAGCATGACCCCTAGCCATAATATGATTTATTTCCACACTAGCAGAAACAAACCGAGCCCCATTCGACCTAACTGAAGGAGAATCTGAACTAGTCTCAGGCTTTAACGTAGAATATGCAGCAGGCCCATTCGCCCTATTCTTCATAGCAGAATACGCTAATATTATCATAATAAATGCATTCACGACAATCCTATTCCTAGGAGCATCCCACAACCCATGTATACCAGAACTATACACAATCAATTTTACTATCAAATCACTATTACTAACAATCTCCTTCCTATGAATCCGAGCATCCTACCCACGATTCCGCTATGATCAACTAATACACTTACTATGAAAAAATTTCCTACCTCTAACACTAGCCCTATGCATATGACACGTATCACTACCCATCCTACTCTCAGGCATCCCCCCACAAACATAAGAAATATGTCTGACAAAAGAGTTACTTTGATAGAGTAAATAATAGAGGTTTCAACCCTCTTATTTCTAGAATTATAGGAATTGAACCCACTCCTGAGAACCCAAAACTCTCCGTGCTCCCAATTACACCAAATTCTAACAGTAAGGTCAGCTAATTAAGCTATCGGGCCCATACCCCGAAAATGTTGGTTTATATCCTTCCCGTACTAATAAACCCAATTATCTTCGCTATCATTCTATCTACCATCATACTAGGAACAATTATCGTAATAATTAGCTCACACTGACTACTCATCTGAATTGGATTTGAAATAAACATACTCGCCATCATCCCTGTTATAATAAAAAAACATAATCCACGGGCCACAGAAGCATCAACTAAATACTTCCTAACCCAATCAACAGCCTCTATACTACTAATAATAGCCGTTATTATCAACTTACTATTTTCAGGCCAATGGACTGTAATAAACCTATTTAACCCAACGGCATCCATATTCATAACAATAGCCCTAGCCATAAAACTAGGAATAGCCCCATTCCACTTCTGAGTACCAGAAGTAACACAAGGAATTCCTCTATCATCCGGATTAATCCTTCTCACATGACAAAAACTAGCACCCATATCAGTACTATACCAAATCTCCCCATCTATTAACTTAAACCTAATTCTAACTCTTTCCATTCTATCAATTATAATCGGAGGCTGAGGAGGATTAAACCAAACCCAACTACGAAAAATTATAGCTTACTCATCAATTGCCCACATAGGCTGAATAACAGCAGTCCTACTATATAACCCCACCATAATATTACTAAACCTAATCATCTATATTATTATAACCTCTACCATATTCATACTATTTATAGCCAACTCAACAACAACTACCCTTTCACTATCCCACACATGAAATAAAACCCCCATCATAACCATCCTAGTACTCACCACTCTCCTATCAATAGGAGGACTCCCCCCACTAACAGGGTTTATACCAAAATGAATAATTATTCAAGAACTAACAAAAAACGATAGCATCATCCTACCAACCCTAATAGCAATCACAGCACTACTAAACCTATATTTTTATATACGACTTACATACTCCACCACACTAACCATATTTCCATCCACAAATAACATAAAAATAAAATGACAATTCCCCACAACAAAACGAATAACCCTCCTACCAACAATAGCCGTACTATCCACCATACTACTCCCCCTCACACCAATACTATCAGTGCTAGAATAGGAATTTAGGTTAAATAGACCAAGAGCCTTCAAAGCCCTAAGAAAGTACAATTTACTTAATTCCTGATAAGGATTGCAAGACCTCATCTTACATCAATTGAATGCAAATCAACTACTTTTATTAAGCTAAATCCTTACTAGATTGGTGGGCTCCGCCCCCACGAAACTTTAGTTAACAGCTAAATACCCTAATCAACTGGCTTCAATCTACTTCTCCCGCCGCGAGGAAAAAAAGGCGGGAGAAGCCCCGGCAGAGTTTGAAGCTGCTTCTTCGAATTTGCAATTCAACGTGTAAATTCACCACAGGACTTGGTAAAAAGAGGGGTCGAACCTCTGTCTTTAGATTTACAGTCTAATGCTTTACTCAGCCATTCTACCTATGTTCATCAACCGCTGACTATTCTCAACCAACCACAAAGACATTGGTACCTTATATCTACTATTTGGTGCCTGAGCTGGCATAGTAGGCACAGCCCTGAGCCTGCTAATTCGCGCCGAATTAGGTCAACCCGGGACCTTACTCGGAGACGATCAAATCTACAACGTGGTCGTCACTGCCCATGCCTTCGTAATAATTTTCTTTATAGTAATACCAATTATAATTGGGGGATTTGGCAACTGATTAGTTCCCCTAATAATTGGTGCCCCAGATATAGCATTCCCCCGAATGAACAATATAAGTTTTTGACTTCTCCCTCCATCATTCCTACTACTTTTAGCATCATCTATAGTTGAAGCCGGAGCCGGAACAGGCTGAACAGTTTACCCACCATTAGCTGGAAATATAGCCCATGCAGGAGCCTCGGTAGATCTCACTATTTTCTCACTACACCTAGCAGGTGTTTCCTCAATTTTAGGAGCCATTAATTTCATTACAACTATTATTAACATGAAACCCCCTGCAATATCACAATACCAAACACCCCTGTTCGTATGATCTGTACTAATTACCGCCGTATTACTACTACTTTCACTTCCCGTACTAGCTGCCGGAATTACAATACTACTCACCGACCGAAATCTTAATACAACCTTCTTCGACCCAGCAGGAGGAGGAGACCCAATCTTATATCAACACCTGTTCTGATTTTTTGGACACCCAGAAGTATATATTCTTATTTTACCAGGATTCGGAATAATCTCCCACATCGTAACCTATTATTCAGGAAAAAAAGAACCATTCGGATATATGGGAATGGTTTGAGCCATAATGTCAATCGGATTCCTAGGATTTATCGTATGAGCCCATCACATATTCACAGTAGGAATAGACGTCGACACACGAGCCTACTTCACATCAGCCACCATAATTATTGCCATCCCTACCGGGGTAAAAGTTTTCAGCTGACTAGCAACCCTCCACGGAGGAAACATTAAATGATCTCCCGCTATAATGTGAGCCCTAGGCTTTATTTTCCTCTTTACAGTGGGAGGCCTAACAGGAATTGTTCTAGCCAACTCCTCCCTTGACATTGTCCTACACGACACATACTACGTAGTCGCACACTTCCATTATGTATTATCAATAGGAGCCGTGTTTGCTATTATAGGAGGATTCGTACACTGATTCCCACTATTCTCAGGCTACACTCTTAACGACACATGAGCCAAAATTCACTTCGTAATTATATTTGTAGGCGTAAACATAACTTTCTTCCCACAACATTTCTTAGGACTGTCAGGTATACCACGACGATACTCCGACTACCCAGACGCATACACAACATGAAACACCATCTCATCCATAGGCTCATTCATTTCCCTAACAGCAGTAATACTAATAATCTTCATTATTTGAGAAGCGTTCTCATCTAAACGAGAGGTTTTATCCGTAGACCTTACTACAACAAACCTAGAGTGACTGAATGGATGTCCTCCACCTTATCATACATTTGAAGAGCCCACATATGTCAACCTAAAATAAGAAAGGAAGGAATCGAACCCCCTACAATTGGTTTCAAGCCAATATCATAGCCACTATGTCTTTCTCAATCAACGAGATATTAGTAAAATATTACATGACCTTGTCAAGGTTAAATTATAGGTGAAAGCCCTATATACCTCGTATGGCATACCCAATACAACTAGGCTTCCAGGACGCAACATCACCAATTATAGAAGAACTCCTACACTTTCATGACCACACACTCATAATTGTATTCCTAATTAGCTCATTAGTACTTTATATTATCACCCTTATATTAACAACGAAACTAACCCACACTAGTACAATGGACGCACAAGAAGTGGAGACAGTTTGAACGATCCTACCAGCCATTATTTTAATTTTAATTGCCCTACCTTCTCTGCGAATCTTGTACATGATAGACGAAATCAATAATCCATCTCTTACAGTAAAAACCATAGGACACCAGTGATACTGAAGCTATGAATACACAGACTATGAAGACTTAAGCTTCGACTCCTACATAATCCCAACATCAGAACTAAAACCAGGCGAACTACGACTGCTAGAAGTAGATAACCGAGTAGTTCTACCAATAGAAATGACAGTTCGAATACTAGTTTCTTCAGAAGACGTATTACACTCATGAGCTGTACCATCTCTAGGACTAAAAACAGACGCAATCCCAGGCCGCTTAAATCAAACAACCCTAATATCAACCCGACCCGGCCTATACTACGGACAATGTTCAGAAATCTGCGGGTCAAACCACAGCTTTATACCTATTGTCCTTGAACTAGTTCCACTAAAACACTTCGAAGAATGATCAGCATCAATGTCATAAGATCGTTGAGAAGCTAAAATCAGCGCTAGCCTTTTAAGCTAGAGACTGGAAGCATAACACTTCCCTTGACGAATGCCACAACTAGACACGTCAACATGATTCACAATAATTGTGTCAATATTCCTAACTCTCTTCATTATCTTTCAATTAAAAATTGCAAAACACACTTTATATCACAACCCAGAATCAACATTAACCAAAACGCAAAAACAAAATACCCCTTGAGAAACAAAATGAACGAAAATTTATTTGCCTCTTTCATTACCCCAACAATTCTAGGTCTACCACTCGTTATCCTAATTATCATATTCCCCAGCCTACTATTTCCAACATCAAATCGATTAATGAATAACCGCCTCATTTCTCTCCAACAATGGGCCCTTCAACTAATCTCAAAACAAATAATAAGTATTCACAACCCTAAAGGACAAACATGAACATTAATACTTATGTCCCTAATCCTATTTATTGGATCAACAAATCTACTAGGCCTACTACCCCACTCATTTACACCAACTACACAACTATCAATAAATTTAGGCATGGCCATCCCCCTATGAGCAGGAGCTGTAGTCACAGGTTTTCGCAACAAAACCAAATCATCCCTCGCCCACTTCCTACCACAAGGAACACCAACACCCCTAATTCCAATACTAGTTATTATTGAAACCATCAGCCTTTTTATTCAACCAATGGCACTGGCTGTGCGACTAACAGCCAACATCACCGCAGGTCACCTACTGATTCATTTAATTGGAGGAGCCACACTCGCGCTAATAAATATTAGCACCACAACGGCCTTTATCACATTTATTATTCTAATCTTACTAACAATTCTTGAATTTGCAGTAGCCATAATTCAGGCCTACGTCTTCACTCTCTTAGTCAGCCTATACCTGCACGACAACACGTAATGACACACCAAACCCACCCATATCACATAGTAAACCCAAGTCCTTGACCCCTCACAGGGGCCCTATCAGCCCTCCTAATAACATCAGGCCTAGCCATGTGATTCCACTTTAACTCAACAACTCTATTAATACTTGGCTTAACAACTAACATACTAACAATATATCAATGATGACGAGATGTAATTCGAGAAAGCACCTTCCAAGGACATCACACCCCAGCAGTCCAAAAGGGCCTTCGTTATGGAATAATCCTCTTTATTATTTCCGAAGTCTTATTCTTCACCGGGTTTTTCTGAGCATTCTACCACTCAAGCCTTGCCCCAACACCCGAATTAGGCGGCTGCTGACCCCCAACAGGTATCCACCCACTTAATCCCATAGAGGTCCCATTACTCAACACTTCCGTACTACTAGCCTCAGGAGTCTCTATCACATGAGCTCACCATAGCCTAATAGAAGGAAACCGCACCCCCATGTTACAAGCCCTATTTATTACCATTATACTAGGCGTGTACTTCACACTACTACAAGCCTCAGAATACTATGAAGCACCATTTACTATCTCGGACGGAGTCTACGGCTCAACATTCTTCGTAGCCACAGGCTTCCACGGCCTTCACGTAATTATCGGTTCAACTTTCCTGATTGTCTGCTTCTTTCGCCAACTAAAATTCCACTTTACCTCTAACCACCACTTTGGCTTCGAGGCCGCAGCCTGATACTGACATTTCGTAGACGTAGTGTGACTATTCCTCTACGTATCTATCTATTGATGAGGCTCATATTCTTTTAGTATTAACCAGTACAGCTGACTTCCAATCAGCCAGTTCCGGTCAAACCCGGAAGAGAATAATTAACCTAATACTCGCCCTACTAACTAACCTCACACTAGCCTCACTACTCGTTATCATTGCATTCTGACTCCCTCAATTAAATGCCTACTCAGAAAAAACAAGCCCATACGAATGTGGCTTTGACCCCATAGGATCAGCCCGCCTACCATTCTCTATAAAATTTTTCCTAGTAGCCATCACATTCCTCCTCTTCGACCTAGAAATCGCACTCCTTCTACCACTTCCCTGAGCCTCACAAACAACTAACCTGAATACAATACTCACCATAGCCCTATTCCTAATTCTACTACTAGCCGTAAGCCTAGCCTACGAATGAACCCAAAAAGGACTAGAATGAACAGAATATGGTATTTAGTTTAAAACAAAATAAATGATTTCGACTCATTAGACTATGATTAAATTCATAATTACCAAGTGTCTCTAGTATACATAAATATCATAATCGCATTCACGGTATCCCTCGCAGGTCTATTAATATATCGATCCCACCTAATATCATCCCTCCTATGCCTAGAAGGGATAATATTATCACTATTCATTATAGCTACTTTAACAATCCTAAATTCACACTTCACCCTAGCCAGCATAATACCTATCATCCTGCTGGTATTCGCAGCTTGCGAAGCTGCCCTAGGATTATCCCTACTAGTCATAGTATCAAACACATATGGCACCGACTACGTACAGAACCTCAACTTACTCCAATGCTAAAATATATTATTCCAACTGTAATACTCATACCCCTGACCTGATTATCAAAAGGCAACATAATCTGAATTAACTCCACAACCCACAGTATATTGATTAGCCTCACAAGTCTCCTCCTCATAAATCAATTCTGTGATAATAGCCTAAATTTTTCACCAACCTTTTTTTCCGACTCATTATCAACACCACTATTAATTCTAACTATATGACTCCTCCCCCTAATAATTATAGCCAGCCAACACCACCTATCAAAGGAAAGTCTTACCCGAAAAAAACTATATATTACGATACTAATTCTACTCCAACTCTTCCTAATCATAACATTCACCGCTATAGAACTTATCCTATTCTATATTTTATTTGAAGCAACACTAGTCCCAACACTCATCATTATTACCCGATGAGGTAACCAAACAGAACGTCTAAACGCGGGCCTTTATTTCCTATTTTACACACTAGCCGGATCCTTACCCCTACTAGTCACACTAGTCTATATTCAAAATACAATGGGAACCCTCAACTTCCTAATCCTTCAATACTGAGTACAACCACTACCAAACTCTTGATCAAATGTCTTCATATGACTAGCATGCATAATAGCCTTCATGGTAAAAATACCACTATACGGCCTCCACTTATGACTACCCAAAGCTCACGTAGAAGCCCCTATTGCAGGCTCCATAGTTCTTGCAGCAGTCCTACTAAAACTAGGAGGATATGGTATACTACGAATTACAACATACCTAAACCCACTAACCGAATTTATGGCATATCCATTTATCCTGCTATCCTTATGAGGCATAATTATAACTAGCTCAATCTGCCTCCGCCAGACAGACCTAAAATCACTAATCGCATACTCCTCCGTCAGCCACATAGCACTAGTCATCGTAGCAATCCTAATTCAGACCCCCTGAAGTTATATAGGAGCAACAGCCCTAATAATCGCCCACGGCCTTACCTCTTCCATACTCTTCTGCTTAGCAAACTCTAACTACGAACGCATTCACAGCCGAACAATAATCCTTGCCCGAGGCCTACAAACATTCCTTCCACTAATAGCTACCTGATGACTACTAGCAAGCCTAACCAACCTAGCACTACCCCCAACAATCAACCTGATCGGCGAACTATTCGTAGTAATATCAACATTCTCATGATCTAATATTACAATCATCCTTATAGGAACAAACATAGTAATTACAGCCCTATATTCCCTATACATACTAATTATAACCCAACGAGGTAAATATACTCACCATATTAATAATATCACGCCCTCATTCACACGAGAAAATGCCCTAATATCACTACACATCTTACCCCTATTACTACTATCTCTTAACCCAAAAATTATTATAGGACCCCTCTATTGTAAATATAGTTTAAAAAAAACATTAGATTGTGAATCTAAAAATAGAAGCTCGCCACCTTCTTATTTACCGAAAAAGTATGCAAGAACTGCTAACTCTATGCCCCCATGCCTAACAACATGGCTTTTTCGAACTTTTAAAGGATAGTAGTTATCCGTTGGTCTTAGGAACCAAAAAATTGGTGCAACTCCAAATAAAAGTAATAAACCTATTCTCTTCTCTAACACTCACTACTTTATTCCTACTAACCCTACCCATCATAATAGCTAACTCAGACATCTACAAATCATCTAACTACCCATTATATGTAAAAACAACAATCTCATGCGCCTTCACCATTAGCATAATCCCCACAATAATATTTATTCACACGGGCCAAGAAATGATCATCTCAAACTGACACTGACTCACTATCCAAACTCTCAAGCTATCCCTCAGCTTCAAAATAGATTACTTCTCAATGATATTCGTTCCAGTAGCCCTATTCGTTACATGATCCATCATAGAATTCTCAATATGATACATACACTCAGATCCTAACATCAACCAATTCTTCAAATATCTCCTCCTATTCCTTATCACCATACTCATTCTTGTCACAGCAAACAACATATTCCAACTATTTATCGGATGAGAAGGCGTAGGGATTATATCATTCTTACTCATCGGTTGATGATACGGACGAGCAGACGCCAACACAGCTGCCCTACAAGCAATCCTATATAACCGCATTGGCGACATCGGATTTATCCTAGCTATAGCATGATTTCTAGCCAACCTTAACACCTGAGACCTACAACAAATCTTTATATTAAACCCAGACAACTCCAACCTACCCCTAATAGGTCTAATCCTAGCCGCAACTGGAAAATCAGCCCAATTCGGACTTCATCCATGACTACCATCTGCCATAGAAGGCCCTACCCCAGTCTCGGCACTACTCCACTCAAGCACAATAGTTGTAGCAGGTATCTTCTTACTAATCCGTTTTTATCCACTAACAGAAAACAACAAACCTATACAATCCATTATATTATGCCTAGGGGCCATTACCACTCTATTCACAGCAATATGCGCCCTAACCCAAAATGACATCAAAAAAATCGTTGCCTTCTCTACATCTAGCCAACTAGGACTCATAATAGTAACAATCGGCATTAATCAACCCTACCTAGCATTCCTCCACATCTGCACCCACGCCTTCTTCAAAGCCATACTATTTATATGCTCCGGCTCCATTATTCACAGCTTAAACGATGAACAAGACATCCGAAAAATAGGAGGCCTATTCAAAGCAATACCATTCACCACAACAGCCCTAATCATCGGCAGCCTCGCACTAACAGGAATACCTTTCCTTACAGGATTCTACTCCAAAGACCTAATCATTGAAGCTGCCAACACGTCGTATACCAACGCCTGAGCCCTCTTAATAACACTAATCGCCACATCCTTCACAGCCATCTACAGTACTCGCATTATCTTCTTTGCACTCCTAGGACAACCCCGATTCCCGACCCTAATTAATATCAACGAAAACAACCCCTTCCTAATAAATTCCATCAAGCGCCTGATAATAGGAAGCCTTTTCGCAGGTTTCATTATCTCAAATAGCATCCCCCCAACAACAATCCCTCAACTAACCATACCCCCCTACCTAAAAATAATAGCATTAGCAGTAACAATCCTAGGATTCATTCTAGCACTAGAAATTAGCAACATAACCTTAAACCTAAAATTCAAACACCCCTCACCAGCCTTTAAATTCTCTAATCTACTAGGGTATTTTCCCACAATTATACACCGCCTAGCTCCCTACATAAACCTAAATATAAGTCAAAAATCCGCATCCCTACTCCTAGACTTAATTTGACTAGAAAATATTTTACCAAAAACTACCTCACTAATTCAAATAAAAGCATCAACCATAGTAACAAACCAGAAAGGCCTAATCAAACTATATTTCCTATCTTTCCTAATCACAATCACCATCAGCATAATCTTATTTAATTTCCACGAGTAATTTCCATAATAACCACCACACCAATTAACAAGGACCAACCAGTGACAATTACCAACCAAGTACCATAACTATATAAAGCCGCAATCCCCATAGCCTCCTCACTAAAAAACCCAGAATCACCCGTATCATAAATAACCCAATCCCCCACACCATTAAACTTAAATACAATCTCAACCTCCTCATCCTTCAACACATAGTAAACTATACAAAATTCTATCAACAGACCAGTAATAAATGTTCCCAAAACAACTTTATTAGAAACTCAAACCTCAGGATACTGCTCCGTAGCCATAGCCGTTGTATAACCAAAAACCACCATTATACCCCCCAAATAAATTAAAAAAACTATAAGACCTAAAAAAGACCCTCCAAAATTTAACACAATCCCACAACCAACTCCACCACTCACAATCAATCCTAAACCCCCATAAATAGGTGAAGGCTTCGAGGAGAATCCTACAAAACCAATCACAAAAAGAATACTCAAAATAAACACAATGTATGTTATCATTATTCTCACATGGAATCTAACCATGACCAATGATATGAAAAACCATCGTTGTCATTCAACTATAAGAACACTAATGATCAACATCCGAAAATCCCACCCATTAATAAAAATTGTAAACAACGCATTCATTGACCTCCCAGCCCCATCAAACATCTCATCTTGATGAAACTTCGGCTCTCTACTAGGCATCTGCCTAATCCTACAAATCCTAACAGGCCTATTTCTAGCAATACACTACACAGCAGACACAACAACAGCATTCTCTTCTGTCACCCATATTTGCCGAGACGTAAACTACGGCTGAATCATCCGATACATACACGCCAACGGAGCATCAATATTCTTCATCTGCCTATTTATGCATGTAGGACGAGGCCTATACTACGGATCGTATATATTCCTAGAAACATGAAACATTGGAGTAATCCTCCTATTCACAGTTATAGCTACAGCATTCATAGGATACGTCCTACCATGAGGACAAATATCATTCTGAGGGGCAACAGTCATTACTAACCTACTCTCAGCAATCCCATACATTGGTACTAACCTAGTAGAATGAATCTGAGGGGGATTCTCAGTAGACAAAGCAACCCTCACCCGATTCTTCGCATTCCACTTTATCCTCCCATTCATCATTGCAGCACTAGCCATAGTACACTTACTATTCCTCCACGAAACAGGATCCAACAACCCCACAGGAATCCCATCAGACGCAGACAAAATCCCATTCCACCCATACTACACCATCAAAGACATTCTAGGAGCACTACTAATAGTCTTAGCCCTAATAATACTAGTACTATTCTCACCAGACCTGTTAGGAGACCCCGACAACTACACACCAGCTAACCCACTCAACACTCCCCCACACATTAAGCCAGAATGATATTTCCTATTCGCATACGCAATCCTACGATCAATCCCTAACAAACTAGGAGGAGTCCTAGCACTAGTCCTCTCTATTCTCATCCTCATCTTTATACCCCTGCTCCACACATCCAAACAGCGAAGCATAATATTCCGACCATTCAGCCAATGCTTATTCTGAATCCTAGTAGCAGACCTACTCACCCTAACATGAATCGGAGGCCAACCAGTCGAACACCCATTTATTATCATTGGACAACTGGCATCCATCATATATTTCCTCATCATCCTAGTACTAATACCAGTTACTAGCACAATCGAAAACAACCTACTAAAATGAAGACTAGTCTTTGTAGTATATTAAATACGCTGGTCTTGTAAACCAGAAAAGGAGAACGACCACCCTCCCCAAGACTCAAGGAAGAAGCAATAGCCCCACTTTCAACACCCAAAGCTGAAGTTCTACTTAAACTATTCCCTGACCTACACTATTGCTATAGCACCAAAAATACCAAGAACCTTACCAGTATCGATTTACGAACAAACCTACCAAACTTAACACGGACCTCCTACTCACACCCATTTTACAAAAATGTACAAATATGAAACGTTTGCCCAGGTACATAAAATTAATGTATTAGGACATAATAATGTATAATAGTACATTATATTATATGCCCCATGCATATAAGCAAGTACATTTAATTATTTATAGTACATAGTACATCAAGTTATTAATCGTACATAGCGCATTAAGTCAAATCCGTCCTCTTCAACATGCATATCCCGTCCCCTAGATCACGAGCTTAACCACCATGCCGCGTGAAACCAGCAACCCGCTTGGCAGGGATCCCTCTTCTCGCTCCGGGCCCATTAATCGTGGGGGTAGCTATTTAATGAACTTTATCAGACATCTGGTTCTTTCTTCAGGGCCATCTCATCTAAAACCGTCCACTCTTTCCTCTTAAATAAGACATCTCGATGGACTAATGACTAATCAGCCCATGCTCACACATAACTGTGGTGTCATACATTTGGTATTTTTTTATTTTGGGGGGATGCTTGGACTCACCTATGGCCGTCAAAGGCCCCGACCCAGACCATTGATTGTAGCTGGACTTAACTGCATCTTGAGCACCAGCATAATGGTAGGCATTGGACATATAGTCCATGGTATCCATGGACATATTAGTCAATGGTTACAGGACATAAATTTTATATTACACATCATATTATTTCTTCCCCCCTTCATCCTTTTCGTCCCCCCCCTTATATACCTACCACAATTTTTGACACGCTCATCCCTAGATATTTATTCAAATTTATCACGCTTCCAATACTTAAATTGGCACTCCAAATAAAGTAAATATTTAAGTGCCTGGTCCGCCCATAACCTGCA